TGAATATACCATACCAATTCGCTATGTATGGATGATGAGATTCCATTGATACAGAGCCAATTCCAATAGACTTATTGAATGTTCCCATTGGCGTGCATCCAGCAGGAATTGAACCTACGAATTTGCCAATTATGAGTTGGGCGCTTTAACCATTCAGCCATGGATGCTTAACAGGGATCATCGTACATCGTGAATAACCAAATTCCAATTGAAATGAAATCTTTAGGAGGAATCAATGAAACGACATCAATTCAAATCCTGGATATTCGAATTGAGAGAGATCAAGAATTCTCACTATTTCTTAGATTCATGGATCAAATTCGATTCAGTGGGATCTTTCACTCACATTTTTTTCCACCAAGAACGTTTTATGAAACTCTTTGACCCCCGAATTTGGAGTATCCTACTTTCACGTGATTCACAGGGTGCAACAAGCAATCGATATTTCACGATCAAAGGTGTAGTACTGCTTGTAGTAGTGGTCCTTATATCTCGTATTAACAATCGAGAGATGGTTGAAAGAAAAAATCTCTATTTGATGGGGCTTCTTCCTATACCTATGAATTCCATTGGACCCAGAAAGGAGACATTGGAAGAATCTTTTTGGTCTTCCAATAGAAATAGGTTGATTGTTTCGCTCCTGTATCTTCCAAAAAGGAAAAAGATTTCTGAGAGTTGTTTCATGGATCCGCAAGAGAGTACTTGGGTTCTCCCAAGAAAGAAAAAGCGTATCATGCCTGAATCTAACCGGGGTTCGCGGTGGTGGAGGAACCGGATCGGAAAAAAGAGGGATTCTAGTTGTCAGATATCTAATGAAACCGTAGCTGGAATTGAGATCTCATTCAAAGAGAAAGATAGCAAATATCTGGAGTTTCTTTTTTTATCCTATACGGATGATCCGATCCGCAAGGACCATGATTGGGAATTGTTTGATCGTCTTTCTCCGAGGAAGAAACGAAACATAATCAACTTGAATTCGGGACAGCTATTCGAAATCTTAGGGAAAGACTTGATTTGTTATCTCATGTCTGCTTTTCGTGAAAAAAGACCAATTCAGGGGGAGAGTTTCTTCAAACAACAAGGAGCTGGGGCAACTATGCAATCCAATGATATTGAGCATGTTTCCCATCTCTTCTCGAGAAACAAGTGGGGTATTTCTTTGCAAAATTGTGCTCAATTTCATATGTGGCAATTCCGCCAAGATCTCTTCGTTAGTTGGGGGAAGAATCAGCACGAATCGGATTTTTTGAGGAACGTCTCGAGAGAGAATTGGATTTGGTTAGACAATGTGTGGTTGGTAAACAAGGATCGGTTTTTTAGCAAGGTACGGAATGTATTGTCAAATATTCAATATGATTCCACAAGATCTATTTTCGTTCAAGTAACGGATTCTAGCCAATGGAAAGGATCTTCTTCTGATCAATCCAGAGATCATTTCGATTCCGTTAGAAATGAGAATTCAGAATATCACACATTGATCGATCAAACAGAGATTCAGCAACTAAAAGAGAGATCGATTCTTTGGGATCCTTCCTTTCTTCAAACGGAACGAACAGAGATAGAATCAGATCGATTCCCGAAATGCCTTTTTGGATCTTCCTCCATGTCCTGGCTATTAACGGAACCTGAGAAGCGGATGAATAATCATCTGCTTCCGGAAGAAATCGAAGAATTTCTTGGGAATCCTACAAGATCAATTCGTTCTTTTTTCTCTGACAGATGGTCAGAACTTCATCTGGGTTCGAATCCTACTGAGAGGTCCACTAGAGATCCTAAATTGTTGAAGAAAAAACAAGATGTTTCTTTTGTCCCTTCCAGGCGAGCGGAAAAGAAAGAAATGGTTGATATATTCAAGATAATTACGTATTTACAAGATACCGTCTCAATTCATCCTTCGGAACCAGATCCGGGATGTGATATGGTTCCGAAGGATGAACCGGATATGGACAGTTCCAATAAGATTTCATTCTTGAACAAAAATCCATTTTTTGATTTCTTTCATCTATTCCATGACCGGAACAAAGGGGGATACGCGTTACGCCACAATTTTTTTGAATCAGAAGAGAGATTCCCAGAAATGGCGGATCTATTCACTCTATCAATAACCGAGCCAGATCTGGTGTATCATAGGGGATTTGCCTTTTCTATTGATTCCTACGGGTTGGATCAAAAAAGATTCTTGAATGAGGTATTCAACTCCAGAGATGAATCGAAAAAGAAATCTTTATTGGTTCTACCTCCTCTTTTTTATGAGGAGAATGAATCTTTTTCTCGAAGGATCAGAAAAAAATCGGTCCGGATCTACTGCGGGAATGAGTTGGAAGATCCCAAACTAAAAACAGCGGTATTTGCTAGCAACAACATAATGGAGGCAGTCAATCAATATAGATTGATCCGAAATCTGATTCAAATCCAATATAGCACCTATGGGTACATAAGAAATGTATCGAATCGATTCTTTTTAATGAATAGATCCGATCGCAACTTAAAATATGGAATT